GTAGAAATAGAAACATCCGATGAAGAAGATCCTTCTTCTTTTTCCGAAGAAAGGGCGGATCCGAACAAAATCGATGAAACGGAAGAAATTCGAGTGAATAGCAATAAAAATCATGAAAATTCTACCATTTTTCCGAAAAAAATGGCAAATAACGACCCTTTTTTCTTTGAAAAAAATCTTGCCACTCTTCTTTTCGATTTCAATCAGTGGAATCGACCCCTTCGCTACATAAAAAACGATAAATTTGAACAAGCTATCCGAAATGAAATGTCACATTATTTTTTTGACCGATGTAAAAGTGATGGAAAATATCGAATGACTTTTACGTGTCCTGCTAGTGTATCGATTTTTTTGGAAAGGCTAAAAAGAAGGCTGTTATCCCCGGAACTGTGGCCTTATTTCTTCGATGATAATCCACCGGACCCATACGATTTTTGGATTTTTACCAACGAAAAAAAAGAAAGAAAAGAAAAAAAAGCATTTCTAAATCGAATCAAATCTCTCGATAAAAAATCTAGTTTTTTGAATAGACTCGAAACAAGAACTCGATTATGTAATGATGATTCTAGAAACAAATACTTACCAAAAAGGTATGATCCTTTATTGAGCGGATCGCGTCGAAAAACAATCGAAAAAAATGCAATCCTGAAAAAAACTTCGAAAAAAAAATTTTTTCAAAATTTTCGGATAAATAAATTGCATCAAATCCTCGTTCCGTACACCGATAAACTAGGAGAATTTATAGAGATACAGAATAAAGAGCGAAAGATTTATGCGGAGGATATCAAAAATGAGGAATTACCGATCATTGACAAGATCGTTGACACGGTCATTGAAAAGTTTCTTCCTCCCGTCGTTGATACTTTTCGCCTTGTGCTCAACACTCACAAATGGATTTGTTTGGCTCGGTTACAGGCTATTGTCGCGGGAAATATCCACTACGCGATAGCTGTGCAATGTACGTTTTGGAGGCATACAGCTCCTGGTACCTCTTATTTGTCTAATTTGATAGGCTTCAGGAATTTAAAGAATGTGTGTCTAAAATGTTATGAAGACATTCTATCGAAATCCCATTTTAATTGGGATCTTTTGATGAGGACTGGTTACGCACATGTGAGGTATGAACATATGGGTTATCTGGGAGACTTTATTCGGAAAATAGAGTACGCTCTAGAAGAAAAACTAGACGAGTATTACGCTTACCTAAACTTTGGCTGTGGCTCTCTAGTTACTTCTTGGTATACCCTTGATTGGCTAGATCAAAATTATTATCAGAATAAGAAAAAGTTCGAAAAAGAAAAGTCCGAAAAAGAAAAGTTCGAAAAAGAAAAGTTCGAAAGACCAAAGGCAGAAAGAGCAAAATTAGAAAAGTTAAAAAGAAAACATGAAATGCTTTTTTTAAAAAAAGTATTATTTTTCCTACATGATGATGCTAATGATGCTAATAGTCAAAACAGAAACATAAGTCAAAATAAAATAAACGAAATCAGTAAAAAAATTCCTCGATGGGAATACAAATTAATCACTGAGTTAGAACAACAATCAGGAGAATTTCAAGATATTCCCGAAGATTTTGAAATTCGTTCAAGAGAAGCCAAAGAGGTAGTGATTTTTACTGATATCAAAGATGATAAAGATGATCCTGATGAAATGGAAGAGATGTCTACGACACGCTATTTAGAACAACCGGACTTTGATCGAGATCTAATCAAGGGGTCTGTGCGGGCGCAAAGGCGCAAAGTAGTTATTTGGAAAGTGTTTCAAGGAAATGCGCATTCCCCCCTTTTTGTGTACAGAATCAAAAAATCCATTTTCTTTTCTTTAACATCTAATATGTTTGAATTGATTAAATCCATTTTTAGAATTAGAAATAGGGTGTGGAAAGGGGAAGCATTCCAAATTGTAGAGTCTACAAACGAACAAACAAAAAGAGAAGAAAATAGAATAGAAATAGAAGACGAAGAAAAAAAAGAGATGGAGATACTAGAGGAAGAGGCGCGAATGAAGATAGCGGAAGCTTGGGATAATGCCCATACTTATGGGCAAGGAATAAGAGCTTGTTTGTTGCTAATTCAATCTATTTTTAGAAAATATATTCTCTTACCTTCGTTTATAATTGCAAAAAATCTTGGGCGTATATCCCTATCCCAACGTCCTGAATGGTCTGAGGATTTTCGGGAATGGAATAGAGAGATGCATCTTAAATGTACTTATAATGGAACGCCATTATCAGAAACAGAATTGCCTGAAAATTGGTTCATAGAAGGTCTTCAGATCAAAATATTATTCCCTTTCCGTCTGAAACCTTCGCACAAACGCAAATTAAGATCTTATCAAGAAAAAGAGGATTTCCGTTTTTTAACGGTTTTTGGACTCGAAGCTAAACATCCTTTTGGTTTTCCCGAAAAACGACCTTCCTTTTGGAAACCTGTTTTGAAAGAACTGGGAAAAAAAGTTCGAAAAATGAAAAAGAACTATTTCAAAGGAAAAAAAAAAAGACTTGCAAAAGTTTCCAAAGAAAACCCAATTCAATTAAGAAAAGTAGAAATCTATGAATCGAATGAAATTCAAGAAGAAAAAGATTCCATAATTAGCAATCAAATAATTAACCAATCTTTTGGTCAAACAGTATCGCCGGGTTTGACAAATTCTTCATTGACAGAAAAAAAAATAAAAGATCTGACTGAGCGAATAGGGAAAATTAGAAATCAAATAGAAAGAATAGAAAGAATTAGAAAGAAGAAAAGGAAAAATGATACTAGTCCTAACAAAACATTTAATGCTAAATTCTTAGAAAAATGGAAAATATTCAAAAGAAGAACTGTTCGATTCATTTCTAAATTTCCCCTTTATTTGAAAATTTTCATTGAACTACTATCTCGGCACAGATTTTTTTCTAGGAGTGAATGGAAACTATCAGGGGTATGGAAATCTACTATCTATTATATAGAAGAGTTTGTTTTATTTAGTAAATTTTATTTACTAAGGATATGGAAATTGATTTTATATATTATGTTTGAAGGTTGGTTTAAGATCTATTATATTTTACTTTGTATTGTACGTGATATACGGTTTCTTTTAAATTTTGTTGTAGATCATTCAAATTTGGATATTTCTACTCAAATTAGGTTAAGAACCCTAATTGACAAAATGATGAATAACTGCATAGAGCTAATTTTTCTATCCCTGGACCTAACATTTAAGAATACTAGTAGTAATAAAAAAAAGAAAAATCTCATTCCCTTTAAAAAATCCCTTGATAAGATTAGGGATATGAAAAGCAATTTACATATTTTTTTTGACTTATCTTGCGTATCACAAGCCTATGTATTTTACAAATTATCCCAAATGCAAGTTAGTAATTTGCATAAATTAAGACCTGTTCTTCAATATCAAGGAATCTCTTTGTTTCTTAAGCCCGAAATAAAGGATTCTTTGGAAAAACAAGGAATGGTTCATTCCAAATTAAAATTAAATGATAAGAAACTTAGGAATTATGAACAAAATCAATGGAAAAAGTGGTTAAGAGGGTATTCTCCATACAATTTATCGTCGATCATATGGTCGAGATTAATGCCTGAAAAATGGCGAAATACTTCCCATTGTATAGCTACAAAGGAAAAATTAAGCAAATGCAATTCATATGAAACAGACCAAGTAAGTGATTCAAAAAAAAAAAGGGAAGTATACAAATTAGCGAATCAAAAAGAAAATTTTCACAAATCTTATCGATATGATCTTTTAGCAAATAAATTTCTTAACTCCGAAAAATTTCAAGGAAATAAGAACGGAGAGCTTTCTTGTAACACGCACAAGGACCCACTTTATGATATTCTGAAAACCACCCCTATCTATAATTATGTGGATATGCTAGCTGTGGAAAAAATGGTAAATAGAAAATATTTGCGTTGGAAAAGTTTGTATCGTAAAGAAAAAGTGGATATTGAGTCCTGTATCACGATCGATGCCAACAGGAATCCAAATATTCAAAGGGAAACTAATAAGTATTTTCAAATATCTATTAAAAATGGATATTCTGAAATTTGTTATTTTAGGCTTCCAGACAATCTCCCAAAATTCCACAACGTTTTTGTTGATTGGATGGGAATGAATGAAAGAATGCTAAATTATTCTATCTCGAATCTAGAGGGTTGGTTCTTCCCAGAATTGGTCTTATTTCATCAGGCATATAAGACCAAACCTTGGTTTAGACCAAATCAATTACTTCTTTTAAATCGAAATGGAAATGAAAATAGTAGTGAAAAGAAAAAAAGAAAATTCAAAAAAAAGCAAGGAAATCAAGAAGAACCCAAAAAAGGAGAAGATTTTGGATCTGTTCTGTCACAAGAAAAATCTAGTGAAGAAAATTCTGTAAAATTGGACAGGAAAAAGAAGAAAAAGAAAAAAAGTCAACTAGATTCCTTCCTGGAACGTTATTTACTTTTTCAATGTAAATGGTGGGACAGTACTTTGGACGAAAAATTGATGAATAATATTGAGGTCTACTGTCTCTTGCTTAGACTAATGGACCCAAGAAAAATTCTCTTATCTTCAATTCAAACAAGAGAAATCGATTTGGATAGACTGACGATTCAAACTAGTCTAACTCATGCGGAATTACTGAAGAAGGGAATATTGATTATAGAACCCATTCGTCTGTTTGGAAAAATTGATGGACAACTCTTGATGTATCAAACCATAAGTACTTCGTTGGTTGATAAGAGTAAGTACCAAACAAATCCAAAATACCAAGAAGAAAGGTATGTTTCTAAGAATCATTTTGATTTCCTTATTCCTGAAAATATTTTCTCGTTTCGACATCGTAGAAAATTGAGAATTCTAATTTCATTGAATTCAAAGTATCGAAACGATGAAAATAGAAATCTCCTATTTTGGAACGAAAAGAACAGAAAAAACAGCAACCAAGCTTCGCCCGAGAATAAAGGTCTTAATATAGAAGAAAATGCATTAATGAAATTAAAGCTCTTTCTTTGGCCTAATTATCGATTAGAAGATTTGGCCTGTATGAATCGGTATTGGTTTAATACCAACAATGGCAGTCGTTTCAGTATGTTAAGGATACATCTATATCCACGATTGAAAATGGAAAATTCGTAGATAAGAACTCTATACCCGTCTATCATATAGAATAGAAAGTATATGATAGACGGGTATATATGAAAATAGGAAAAAATATAGGGTATGGGGTATAGGGTATATGAAAGAAATATGCGGACCACACATTTGAGTCTTCCCTTTCATGGATATATCCAATATTAAATGAATAATGTAGGACTTCAATCTCGAAATGAATCAATAGAACTTTTTTTTTTTTAGGTCTAAACCCTTCAATGGAAAAATGGACTACTCCTTTTCTACCTCTATCTCAATCCGATTCCAGTTTGGATGGATTGATTTGAATTCAGAAAAGGAGTAGTTTTCAAATAACTTGGAATTAGATTTTTGTATATACCAATTCAAATTAATGGCATTATTATTACTGATCGGTAAAATCCATATCTTTCAAAAGGAAGGGGGAATTTTTCTATGGTAAAAAATTCATTCATTTCGGTTATTTCTCAAAAAGAAAACACAGAAAACAGGGGGTCTGTTGAATTTCAAGTATTCACTTTCACCACTAAGATAAGTAAACTTACTTCGCATTTGGAATTACACAAAAAAGACTCTTCATCTCAGAGAGGTTTGCGGAAAATTTTGGGAAAACGTCAACGACTACTGGCCTATTTGTCAAAAAAAAATAGAGAACGTTATAAAGAATTAATTGGCGAGTTAGATATTCGAGAGATAAAAACTCGTTAACTTGAAGCCTAATACCATTTGCACTTTTATTCGTTTTCATTTTGACGAACTCTTCTTTTTACGTTCAAACAATGCATGGAAGAATGACTCGGGAAAAAAAACTTATGATTGCACCAACTACAAGAAAAGACCTCATGATAGTAAATATGGGCCCTCACCACCCATCAATGCACGGCGTTCTTCGGCTGATCGTGACTCTCGATGGGGAAGATGTTATCGACTGTGAACCAATATTGGGTTATTTACATAGAGGTATGGAGAAAATTGCGGAAAATCGAACAATTATACAATACTTGCCTTATGTAACGCGTTGGGATTATTTAGCGACTATGTTCACAGAAGCAATAACCGTAAACGCACCCGAACAGCTAGGCAATATTCAAGTCCCTAAAAGGGCTAGCTATATAAGAACTATTATGTTGGAATTGAGTCGTATCGCTTCTCATTTGTTATGGCTCGGCCCTTTTATGGCAGATATCGGGGCACAGACCCCTTTCTTCTATATTTTTAGAGAACGAGAATTGATATATGACCTATTCGAAGCTGCTACCGGTATGCGTATGATGCATAATTATTTTCGTATCGGAGGAGTAGCTGCCGATTTACCTCATGGTTGGGTAGATAAATGTTTGGAATTTTGCGATTATTTTTTAATCGGCGTTGCTGAATATCAAAAACTTATTACACGGAATCCTATTTTTTTAGAACGAGTTGAAGGCATAGGCATTATTCAGGCAGAAGAAGCACTAAATTGGGGTTTATCAGGCCCAATGCTACGAGCTTCCGGAATAGAATGGGATCTTCGTAAAGTTGATCGTTATGAGTGTTACGACGAATTTGATTGGGAGGTTCACTGGCAAAAAGAGGGGGATTCATTAGCTCGTTATTTAGTACGAATGGGTGAAATGGCAGAATCCGTAAAAATTCTTCAACAGGCCTTAGAGGGAATTCCTGGAGGGCCATATGAAAATTTAGAAATACGACGCTTTGATAGAATAAAAAACCCGGAATGGAATGATTTTGACTATCGATTTATTAGTAAAAAACCTTCTCCAACGTTTGAATTGCCCAAGCAAGAACTTTATGTAAGAGTCGAAGCCCCAAAAGGGGAATTGGGAATTTTTCTGATAGGAGATCAGAGTGTTTTTCCTTGGAGATGGAAAATTCGACCACCGGGTTTTATCAACTTGCAAATTCTTCCTCAGTTAGTTAAAAGAATGAAATTGGCTGATATTATGACGATACTAGGTAGCATAGATATCATTATGGGAGAAGTCGATCGTTGAAATGATAATTGATACAACAGAACTACAAGCTATCCACTCTTTTTCCGGATTTGAATCCTTAACAGAAGTCTATGGGATACTATGGACACTTATCCCTATTTTGACTCTTGTATTAGGAATCACACTAGGTGTACTAGTAATTGTTTGGTTAGAAAGAGAAATATCTGCAGGAATACAACAACGTATTGGACCTGAATATGCCGGGCCTTTGGGAATTCTTCAAGCTCTAGCAGATGGGACAAAATTACTTTTCAAAGAGAATCTTCTTCCATCTAGAGGAGATACTCGTTTATTCAATATTGGGCCATCCATAGCAGTGATATCCATTTTACTAAGTTATTCAGTAATTCCTTTTAGTTATCGACTTATTCTAGCCGATCTTAGTATTGGTGTTTTTTTATGGATCGCCATTTCAAGCCTTGCTCCCGTTGGGCTTCTTATGTCGGGATATGGATCAAATAATAAATATTCCTTTTTAGGTGGATTAAGGGCTGCTGCTCAATCAATTAGTTATGAAATACCATTAACTCTATGTGTATTATCAATATCTCTACGTGTGATTCGGTGAGACATAAACTTTCCATATTTCTTTCTAGCAAGAAAGTTGAATATCTATTTTTTATTCATCGTCGGGGTTGATAAACTAAACCGGATAGTTAGATGAGTGAAATCAAACGGCTTCCTAATTTGCTGTTAAAGCCATTCAATCTCATTTCCTATGTACAAGAATTAAGTCAAAGGAAAGAATATCAGTTCTTATGTTTCCTTTACCCCAAGTTAGATTGGTTGAGTAGTAATCATGGCTTGAAGCGGGTTCAAAAGATCAACCCCCGGGGTTTTTACTATCTATTACCATGGAGGTATTAGTATTAACCTACTGGAAGATTCAAAAAATGAGTGGATGGTTAGGAAGACTAAGATACACAAAGGATTAGTAATGGAGATTAGATAACCTTTCCAAGAGGATATTTCTACCAAAGTAATTCGAATCGGGGCTTTAAGTTGGTAGAAATTCGTAAGAAGTACTCCCCTAGATTTTGATCCAGAGTATCTTCCTATTCACCGATTAAGTAAATAACTATCAAGAACGAAGAAATCTTTTATTTGGGTAATGCCGCCCTCCCTTATTTCCCGAGAAAGTAGAATAGGAACGAACAGAAGTGGAAAGACTAGAATTGCAAAAAGAGATCTTTTTTATTCATAAATTTTTCGATTTTTTCGATAGAAATAGAATCTTTGCTAGGTAATACAATATCTAATTTCGTAATCAAAAAAAAAAAAAAGAATAGGTTGCAATATCTCTGTGATATTCCTCAAAAAAGTTTTTTATTCAAGGATAAAGTTATTAATCAACAAAGAAAAATACAAACTTTTAAAAGATGAGATCAATTCAGAAGCACTTTATTTTTATTATAACTAGCAGACGGAATTTCATAGGTTAAATTCTAGGCCTTAGGATAAGAGTTTGACTCTCTATTGATCATGGATCCCACAAAGGGATCAAGATCAAAAATGTTGAAAGGCCCTTAGAGTTTTTTGTGACCTATGAGGAGCCGTATGAGGTGAAAATTTCATGTACGGTTCTGTAATAGCGACGGGAACAGTGATGTTATCGCCGACTATGATTATCTAACAGTTCAAGTACAGTTGATATAGTTGAAGCGCAGTCAAAATACGGTTTTTGGGGATGGAATTTGTGGCGTCAACCTATAGGGTTTATCGTTTTTCTAATTTCTTCTTTAGCCGAGTGTGAGAGATTACCTTTTGATTTACCAGAAGCAGAAGAGGAATTAGTAGCGGGTTATCAAACCGAATATTCAGGTATAAAATTTGGTTTATTTTATGTTGCTTCCTATCTAAATCTACTAGTTTCTTCATTATTTGTAACAGTTCTTTACTTGGGAGGTTGGAATCTTTCTATTCCCTACATATTCGTTCCTGAACTAACTAAAAGAAGTCAAGTTATTGGAACAATAATAGGTATCTTTATTACATTAGCGAAAACTTATCTGTTCTTGTTCATTTCTATTGCAACAAGATGGACTTTACCGAGATTGAGGATGGACCAACTATTAAATCTTGGGTGGAAATTTCTTTTACCTATTTCTCTAGGTAATCTATTATTAACGACTTCATCCCAACTTTTTTCACTGTAAAGAACTCGAATTTTTCTATCTTCAAAACCTGTCTCAAACAAGAGAAAGAAACAAGTATGAAATTATTTATAGATATTCCGATATGTTCCCTATGCTAACCGAGCTCTTGAATTCTGGTCAACAAACAATACGAGCTGCCAGGTACATTGGTCAAGGTTTCATGATTACCTTGTCCCATGCAAATCGTTTACCTGTAACTATTCAATACCCCTACGAAAAATTCATTGCATCGGAGCGTTTCCGGGGCCGAATACACTTTGAATTTGATAAATGCATTGCTTGTGAAGTATGTGTTCGTGTGTGTCCTATAGATCTACCCGTAGTTGATTGGAAATTGGAAACTGATATTCGAAAGAAACGATTACTTAATTACAGTATTGATTTTGGAATTTGTATATTTTGTGGTAATTGCGTTGAGTATTGTCCAACAAATTGTTTATCAATGACTGAAGAATATGAACTTTCTACTTATGATCGTCACGAATTGAATTATAATCAAATTTCTTTAGGTCGATTACCGGTGTCCATAACGGGCGATTACACAATTCGAACAATTTCGTCGAATTCACCTCAAATAAAAAATGTATAAAACCCTTGCATTTCCAAATTCCCAATCCCTTTGGAATCTAAGGGAATCGGGTTTTTGCTTGTTCAAGATAAACGAGCGATTGGTTGTCGAGAATCGTGGTTCATTTGGATAGAAAATTTATTTCTATTCGAATAATGATTAAATAATAAGAGTAGACCAATAACTGTATCTACCTCAATCCACACCAACCACCCTATTCACATTTTCTTCAATTAAGAAGTATCCTAAAAAGAAAAATAGGATAACTCCCCTTTTCCCGGTCGGGTCAACAAAGTCATGAAATATTTGGATTTACTTTTTCTATAAAATAAAATGGATTTACCTGGACCAATACACGATTTTCTTTTAGTTTTTCTGGGGTCGGGTCTTATATTAGGAAGTCTGGGAGTAGTCTTATTTCCAAATCCAATTTATTCGGCCTTTTCATTGGGATTGGTTCTTTTTTGTATATCTTTATTCTATATTCTATCGAATTCTTATTTTGTAGCTGCTGCGCAGCTCCTTATTTATGTAGGAGCTATAAATGTTTTAATTATTTTTGCTGTCATGTTCATGAATGGTTCAGAAGATTACGATTTCGAAGATTTTCAGCTTTGGACCGTTGGGGATGGAATTACTTCAGTGGTTTGTACAAGTCTTTTTATTTCACTACTTACTATTATTCTAGATACGTCCTGGTATGGGATCATTTGGACTACAAAAGCAAACCATATTTTAGAGCAAGATTTGATAAGTAATAGTCAACAAATTGGAATTCATTTATCAACAGATTTTTTTCTTCCATTTGAACTCATTTCAATAATTCTTTTAGTCGCTTTAATCGGTGCGATTGCTATAGCTCGTCAATAATAATAAATCTTTTAAAGGAAGAATTATCAACTAAATCAAGGGAAAAAGAATGTGTCTAATCCCTTAATTTGAGTGCCCACCTAAAACGAAAATCAACTCAATTTCTTTTTAGAATTGATCTATTCCCAACCAATTCCCTTGTTTTCTTCCATACGTATTAGAATCGACTGGATTTAATTATTGTTCAGATTGAAATGAATCAAGATTGATAAGGGGTTGAGTAATGATGCTCGAACATGTACTTGTTTTGAGTGCCTTTTTATTTTCTATTGGTATTTATGGATTGATCACAAGTCGAAATATGGTTAGAGCCCTTATGTGTCTTGAACTTATATTAAATTCGGTTAATATCCATTTTGTAACGTTTTCGGATATGTTTGATGATCGTCAATTAAGAGGAGACATTTTCTCCATTTTTATTATAGCTATTGCAGCCGCTGAAGCAGCTATTGGATTAGCTATTGTTTCATCCATTTATCGTAATAGAAAATCCATTCGTATTAACCAATCCAATTTGTTGAATAAATAATATGAATCATAGAAAAGAAAATTCGAATATTCATAAATTACTTCCGACTGGACGGTTTGATATGGGTAAGGTATGATCATGTTTGCCGAAACATAAGAAATCAAAGGATTTTTGCGCTCGTTCATAAACAATTCATCATAAACAATTCAAGTCCATTGATTCTGATCACTCATTGATTCGTCTGGTATCTAATTACAAGATTGATTTAGAAGTTAGTTTACTAGACCGAAAATTCATGATGTTAAAAATTGTATAGATACAATGTCACACTCAGTAAAGATTTATGATACATGTATAGGATGTACTCAATGTGTCCGAGCTTGCCCCACCGATGTATTAGAAATGATACCCTGGGACGGATGTAAAGCTAAACAAATAGCTTCTGCTCCAAGGACTGAGGACTGTGTTGGTTGTAAGAGATGTGAATCCGCCTGTCCAACGGATTTCTTGAGTGTTCGGGTTTATTTATGGCATGAAACAACCCGTAGTATGGGTCTAGCTTATTGATACGTTCCATAAAACTCTACTTAAAATCCATTTTTTTTTTTTACCGACAAAATTCGTGCGCAAACTATTTGGATTTGATTTTGCGCACGGATTTTTATGGCCCAAGTGTATCTTGTCTTTACCACGAATCATTTTCCCTTCTTAACAATAATTGTTGTTTTACCAATATTTTCGGGTTCCTTCATTTTCCTTCTTCCACATAAGGGAAATAAAGTAATTCGTTGGTATACTATATGTATTTGTATTCTAGAACTCCTTCTAATAACTTATGCATTCTGTTATCATTTCCAATCGGATGATTCATTAATCCAACTAGAGGAGGATTATAACTGGATCCATTTTTTTGATTTCCATTGGAGACTAGGGATAGATGGGCTCTCAATAGGACCCATTCTATTGACGGGATTCATCACTACTTTAGCTACCTTAGCGGCTTGGCCGGTTACTCGAGATTCTCGATTATTTAATTTCCTGATGTTAGCAATGTATAGTGGGCAAATCGGATTGTTTTCTTCTCGGGACCTTTTACTTTTTTTCCTCATGTGGGAGTTAGAATTAATCCCCGTTTATCTACTTGTATCCATGTGGGGAGGAAAAAAACGTCTCTACTCAGCTACAAAATTTATTTTGTACACGGCAGGGGGTTCTGTTTTTCTTTTACTGGGAGTTCTTGGTGTCGGTTTATATGGTTCTAATGAACCAACATTAAATTTGGACATATTATCCAACCAAACCTATCCCTTAGCTTTGGAAATACTATTCTATAGTGGATTTTTTATTGCTTTTGCTGTCAAATTACCAATCATACCACTACATACATGGTTACCAGATACCCATGGAGAAGCACACTATAGTACTTGTATGCTTCTAGCCGGAATCTTATTAAAAATGGGAGCGTATGGATTAGTTCGAATCAATATGGAATTATTTCCCCACGCTCATTCTATATTTTCTCCTTGGTTACTGATAGTAGGCGCAGTGCAAATAATCTATGCAGCTTCAACATCTTTGGGTCAACAGAATTTAAAAAAAAGAATAGCCTATTCCTCTGTATCTCATATGGGTTTCATAATTATAGGAATTGGTTCTATCACCGATATGGGACTCAACGGAGCGCTTTTACAAATAATCTCCCATGGATTTATTGGTGCTGCACTTTTTTTCTTGGCTGGAACAACTTATGATAGAATACGTCTTGTTTATCTTGACGAAATGGGTGGAATAGCTATCTCAATGCCAAAAATATTCACGATGTTCAGTAGCTTTTCAATGGCCTCTCTTGCATTACCAGGTATGAGTGGTTTTGTTGCCGAATTAATAGTATTTTTTGGATTAATTACTAGTGAAAAATATCTCTTACTAACAAAACTACTCATTACTTTTCTAATGGCAATTGGAATGATATTAACTCCTATTTATTTATTATCTATGTTACGTCAGATGTTCTATGGATACAAGATATTTAATGTTTCAAATTCCTATTTGTTTGATTCTGGACCACGAGAGTTATTTCTTTCGATCGCTTTTTTTTTACCAATACTAGGTATTGGTATGTACCCCGATTTCGTTCTTTCACTCTCAGTCGAAAAGGTTGAAGCTATTCTATCTAATTTTTTTTATAGAAAGTTTGAATGAATTTTACAACCATTTCTCTTACAATGACAAGAAGAAGAAAAGGCCTTTTCTTCTTCTTGTCATACGTTAAGTTGAAATTCATTTTGAACTGGCGAGAACCCCAGCGAATCACTAACTATTTGATTCACCTCGTTCTTGCCAGTTCACACCAAATTCTTTGATCGTATATGCACCTTAGACTTTCCTATTCTAAGAACCCCCACATTCCATTCCACTATAATGAAAATGAACCATAACTATGTAGTCCTATTCCTAATAAATTAACCCCAAAATAGCATATCCAAATTATAAAAAATCCAATAGACGCCACAATTGCTGAATTTCTACCTTTCCATTTTTGATTTGTTCGAGTATGCAAATAAATTGCGAACACCAGCCAAGTAATAAAAGCCCAAGTTTCTTTTGGGTCCCAACTCCAATAGGATCCCCACGCTTCGTTAGCCCACACGGCTCCAGAAAGAATTCCTATCGTTAAAAAGATAAATCCTAGACTAATAACCCGATAACTCCAATAATCCAATTGTTGAATCAATTGCAACCTGTAATAATTTTTTGTAGAAAAAAAAGAAGTATTTTTTAAAAAATGACTTAGTTCAATCATTAATTCGATTTCACTCGACCCATTCAAATGCAATAAATGATTTCTTGTAGAAAATAAAGGTCTCTTTTTTCTAACTGTAACGACTAGAAGTGATACGGAAAATAATGATCCACACAAAAGGGCTGCATAGCTTAATATCATCATACTTACGTGCATTATTAACCACTCCGATTGCAGAGCGGGTACTAATATTGCGGATTTCTGTATTTCCGTTAAAAGGCCTGAAGTAGCAAAGCCTTGAGTAAAAAGAGTACTGAGCCCAATTATTGTACTTAGAATATTTTTCTTTTTTTTGAAATATGGAACTATATGAATAAGGGAAAAACTCCATGACAGGAAGGTTAATGATTCATATAGATTACTTAGGGGAAAATGTCCTGAATAAATCCAACGGGTAACTAATAATCCCGTTATGCAAAAAAAAGTTATTTTCATGCCCTTTTCGGATGAATCATACAGTTTTACGATTTCATCAACAAAAAAGCTTATCAAATGAATTATAATTAGAATTGCAACAATTGAAAAAGAAATCTGGGTGAATATATGCTCTAAGGTTGAAAATATCATAAAAATTTTAAAAGGAGGAATTCCTGAATTATAGAATCTAAATGTCCAATTAGATTCATTATAGGATTTTTTGACTTTTTTAGTCGATGACATGTTTAGTCGATGACATGCCGCCACTCGGACTCGAACCGAGATGCTCTCGCACTGCTTCCTAAGAGCAGCGTGTCTACCAATTTCACCATAGCGGCTTGTCTTGAACTGATAATAGCTTATGAATAAGCAATCGTCTAGATTTAATAAATCTATTGGATTTCAGATTTTTTAGGAAAGAGTTAAAAAGATGAATAAAATTTCGTTTATATAGGTATTTGAAGGTTCATTAGTTTAGTTTAAGATCTTCATTTTGCGTGAATTTTATACTCCCCTCGTCTTGAATTCTTGTAACACTATATCTGTGTTAAGAGGGATAGAACCCAAAATAATTTTTTTTTTTGAACTATTTTTTTCATTTAAAAAATGGATTTTTGATCATTCAAAATTTATACATATTTCTATAGATATAGAAGAAAAATATCTTTCCTAAGTCTTTTTTGAATATCTTTCCTAAGTCTTTTTGGAGGGATTGATAAGAAGAGGATACGTCTGGATCCATATACGAATTCAAAGAAACTAAAAAAAAAAAAAAAGGAAATTTTAAAATAGATTGATGGGGAAAAAAGACTCCCCACCTTGGTAAAGAAAAAATCAGTCAAATTCTATGTCAAAATTTTTTTTTTACATTTTTCAATTAGGTTTGGGTAAGGTAAAGAGATAAATTCTTGTTCTACATATTCTAAGAATGGAAATAGGGAATTTTGGAAATGAGCTGAGTCTTTTTTTGACTCAGGTTGATTCTAACGTTTTAGGCTTTATTACTTATTTTTTATTTGTTTGTTGTACAAAAAAACTTTTTGAATTTCCAGTAGAAAGAGATTTTCCCAAGGAAAAGGCTTTTAACGCTGCCCAATACCCCTTCTTTTTCCAACAATTTTTACGAATACGCTTTTTTGATGCAGAAGTACGTTTTTTTGGAACTGCCATTTCAATTTTAAATTGAGAAATTACTCATTGGTATAGCTGGATGTGAAAGACATTTAGTGTTTACAAAAAAAAGCAGCCCTTTGCTAATTCATTATATTTTTTAGAGAATATTCTAAAAAAAAAATAAATAAAAGATAGGTCAAAGGTATGGGAAAATTACACAAATATAGTAGTCAAAATCAAGAATATATTTTTTCATCCCTTAAAATATATGTCAAAAAATTTTCATTTTTATTGTTTTAGTGATAAGTTTCTTTAAAATTTTTTCCCATTCAAATTGATATTTTTCGAATTTATAGATCCCTATGCAATAGAAAAGGGAATTCATTGAACTTAATATATACAAAAATGCATATGAACTAGTTTTTCCTTCTCTTTACTGTCATATTTCATTTAGATGGAATCTACAATACCTCAAAACCTCGGGAAGGGTAAAACTTCCTGTTTTTAGTATGTTTACTAAAAACTTTATTAAATTGTTTGTCAAACTCAGAAAAAGACTTAATTTGATCCTTTCTTCGCTATTTTCAAATTCAAAAGAGACTTTAAAGTTTTTTTCCTATTATTTGACCAACTGTAACTTATTGATTTGAATATTTGAAGTATTTAGCAGAAAGAATACATAAAAAGAAATACAAATTCAAAAAATTTTATTTATGTTCGTGCATATCTTGATTTTTTTATTGACTCTTTTCAAAAGAGATAAAATCCGGCAAATCGGAAACCATTAATAGGAATAAAGAATTATTAAGAAAAAACTTTTTTATGGAACAGACATATCAATATGCGTGGATCATACCTTTTGTTCCACTTCCAGTTCCCATGTTAATAGGAGTAGGACTTCTTCTTTTTCCGACAGCAACGAAAAATCTTCGTCGTATGTGGGCTTTTCCGAGTATTTTATTGTTAAGTATAGTCATGCTTTTTTCAACTAATTTGGCTATTCAGCAAATAAATAGCAATTTTATCTATCAATATGTCTGGTCTTGGACTCTCAATAATGATTTTTCTTTAGAATTAGGCTACTTGATCGATCCACTTACTTCTATTATGTCAATGTTAATCACTACTGTTGGAATTATGGTTCTTATTTATAGTGATAATTATATGGTTCACGATCAAGGCTACTTGAGATTTTTTGCTTATATGAGTTTTTTCAGTACTTCAATGTTGGGATTAGTTACTAGTTCCAATTTGATACAAATTTATATTTTTTGGGAATTGGTTGGGGTGTGTTCCTATCTATTAATAGGTTTTTGGTTCACAAGACCTCTTGCCGCAAATGCTTGCCAAAAGGCATTTGTAACAAATCGCGTAGGAGATTTTGGTTTATTATTAGGAATTTTGGGTTTTTATTGGATAACCGGTAGTTTTGAATTTAGGGATTTATTCAAAATATTCAATAACTTGATTTTAAATAATGAAGTAAATTCTCCCTTTGTTACATTGTGTGCTGCTCTATTATTTGCTGGTGCAGTTGCTAAATCTGCACAATTTCCTCTTCATGTATGGTTAGCTGATGCTATGGAAGGACCCACTCCCATTTCAGCTCTTATACACGCTGCTACTATGGTGGCAGCGGGTATTTTTCTTGTAGCTCGTCTTCTTCCTCTTTTTATAGTTATACCCTATATAATGAATTTTATCTCGTTGATAGGTATAATAACAGTATTATTAGGAGCTACTTTAGCTCTTGCTCAAAAAGACATTAAGAAGGGTTTAGCCTATTCGACAATGTCTCAATTGGGTTATATGATGTTAGCTCTAGGAATGGGGTCTTACCGAAGTGCTTTATTTCATTTGATAACTCATGCTTATTCAAAAGCATTATTATTTTTAGGGTCTGGATCTGTTATTCATTCAATGGAAACTGTTGTTGGATATTCTCCGGATAAAAGTCAAAATATGGTTCTTATGGGTGGGTTAACAAAATATACTCCCATTACCAAAACATCTTTTTTGTTAGGTACACTTTCACTTTGTGGTATTCCCCCTCTTGCTTGTTTTTGGTCTAAAGATGAAATTCTTAATGATAGTTGGTTATATTCGCCTATTTTCGCAATAATAGCTTGGGCCACGGCAGGATTAACGGCATTTTATATGTTTCGCATCTATTTACTTACTTTTGAGGGGCATTTAAATGTTTATTTTCAAAATTATAATGGTAAAAAAAATTCGGCTCTATATTTAATATCTATATGGGGTAAAGGATATTCAAAAAAAATGCACAAAAATTTTAGGTTATTAAGAATGAAAAATGGAAGTTTGTCTTTTTTAAAAAAAAAAACATATCGAAGTAATGAGAATCTAAAAAAAAGAAATGCAGAACAATCTTTTATTAATATTTTGCATTTTGAAAAAAAAAAAATTTCTCTATACCCCCATGAATCGGACAATACTATGTTATTTCCTTTATTTGTATTAGTTCTATTTACTTTGTTTGTTGGATCTCTGGGAATTCCTTTTAATCAAGAAGGAATTCCCGGAGATCTCGATATATTAGGTAAATTGTTAGCTCCGTCTATCGACCTTTTACATCAACAGTCAAAGGATTTTACTGATTTCTATGAATTTGGAAAAGATGCCATTTTTTCCGTTAGTATAGCTTTTTGGGGGATACTTCTAGCTTCTTTTTTATATAAACCCATTTTTTCACCATTCAAGAATTTTGATTTAATAAATTTCTTTGTTTTAATAACTTCCAAAAAAAGTCGTTCGGACAAAATTGTCTATGGTTTTTACAATTGGTCATATAATCGTGCTTTTATAGATGTTTTTTATCAGAAGTTTTGGCTTTCTATGATAAGAAGATTTTCTCAATCCACTCGGTTTTTTGATACGCGAGTGATTGATGGGTTAGTCAACGGGGTTTCTCTTGTAAGTTTCTTGATAGTTTCACCTTTAAAATTGGTAGGACCTGGAAATATTCGTTTTTATATTTTTTTCTATTTCTCTTGTGTTTCCTTCTTCTTATTCCTGTTTTTTGTTGGGATAAATCCAACATTAGTCTAGGATTTATCTTTTTAACGATAGGAATTCTTTCTGGAGCCGTGTGGGCTAACGAAGCGTGGGGATCCTATTGGAGTTGGGACCCAAAAGAAACTTGGGCTTTTATTACTTGGCTGGTGTTCGCAATTTATTTGCATACTCGAACAAATCAAAAATGGAAAGGTAGAAATTCAGCAATTGTGGCGTCTATTGGATTTTTTATAATTTGGATATGCTATTTTGGGGTTAATTTATTAGGAATAGGACTACATAGTTATGGTTCATTTTCATTATAGTGGAATGGAATGTGGGGGTTCTTAGAATAGGAAAGTCTAAGGTGCATATACGATCAAAGAATTTGGTGTGAACTGGCAAGAACGAGGTGAATCAAATAGTTAGTGATTCGCTGGGGTTCTCGCCAGTTCAAAATGAATTTCAACTTAACGTATGACAAGAAGAAGAAAAGGCCTTTTCTTCTTCTTGTCATTGTAAGAGAAATGGTTGTAAAATTCATTCAAACTTTCTATAAAAAAAATTAGATAGAATAGCTTCAACCTTTTCGACTGAGAGTGAAAGAACGAAATCGGGGTACATACCAATACCTAGTATTGGTAAAAAAAAAGCGATCGAAAGAAATAACTCTCGTGGTCCAGAATCAAACAAATAGGAATTTGAAACATTAAATATCTTGTATCCATAGAACATCTGACGTAACATAGATAATAAATAAATAGGAGTTAATATCATTCCAATTGCCATTAGAAAAGTAATGAGTAGTTTTGTTAGTAAGAGATATTTTTCACTAGTAATTAATCCAAAAAATACTATTAATTCGGCAACAAAACCACTCATACCTGGTAATGCAAGAGAGGCCATTGAAAAGCTACTGAACATCGTGAATATTTTTGGCATTGAGATAGCTATTCCACCCATTTCGTCAAGATAAACAAGACGTATTCTATCATAAGTTGTTCCAGCCAAGAAAAAAAGTGCAGCACCAATAAATCCATGGGAGATTATTTGTAAAAGCGCTCCGTTGAGTCCCATATCGGTGATAGAACCAATTCCTATAATTATGAAACCCATATGAGATACAGAGGAATAGGCTATTCTTTTTTTTAAATTCTGTTGACCCAAAGATGTTGAAGCTGCATAGATTATTTGCACTGCGCCTACTATCAGTAACCAAGGAGAAAATATAGAATGAGCGTGGGGAAATAATTCCATATTGATTCGAACTAATCCATACGCTCCCATTTTTAATAAGATTCCGGCTAGAAGCATACAAGTACTATAGTGTGCTTCTCCATGGGTATCTGGTAACCATGTATGTAGTGGTATGATTGGTAATTTGACAGCAAAAGCAATAAAAAATCCACTATAGAATAGTATTTCCAAAGCTAAGGGATAGGTTTGGTTGGATAATATGTCCAAATTTAATGTTGGTTCATTAGAACCATATAAACCGACACCAAGAACTCCCAGTAAAAGAAAAACAGAACCCCCTGCCGTGTACAAAATAAATTTTGTAGCTGAGTAGAGACGTTTTTTTCCTCCCCACATGGATACAAGTAGATAAACGGGGATTAATTCTAACTCCCACATGAGGAAAAAAAGTAAAAGGTCCCGAGAAGAAAACAATCCGATTTGCCCACTATACATTGCTAACATCAGGAAATTAAATAATCGAGAATCTCGAGTAACCGGCCAAGCCGCTAAGGTAGCTAAAGTAGTGATGAATCCCGTCAATAGAATGGGTCCTATTGAGAGCCCATCTATCCCTAGTCTCCAATGGAAATCAAAAAAATGGATCCAGTTATAATCCTCCTCTAGTTGGATTAATGAATCATCCGATTGGAAATGATAACAGAATGCATAAGTTATTAGAAGGAGTTCTAGAATACAAATACATATAGTATACCAACGAATTACTTTATTTCCCTTATGTGGAAGAAGGAAAATGAAGGAACCCGAAAATATTGGTAAAACAACAATTATTGTTAAGAAGGGAAAATGATTCGTGGTAAAGACAAGATACACTTGGGCCATAAAAATCCGTGCGCAAAATCAAATCCAAATAGTTTGCGCACGAATTTTGTCGGTAAAAAAAAAAAATGGATTTTAAGTAGAGTTTTATGGAACGTATCAATAAGCTAGACCCATACTACGGGTTGTTTCATGCCATAAATAAACCCGAACACTCAAGAAATCCGTTGGACAGGCGGATTCACATCTCTTACAACCAACACAGTCCTCAGTCCTTGGAGCAGAAGCTATTTGTTTAGCTTTACATCCGTCCCAGGGTATCATTTCTAATACATCGGTGGGGCAAGCTCGGACACATTGAGTACATCCTATACATGTATCATAAATCTTTACTGAGTGTGACATTGTATCTATACAATTTTTAACATCATGAATTTTCGGTCTAGTAAACTAACTTCTAAATCAATCTTGTAATTAGATACCAGACGAATCAATGAGTGATCAGAATCAATGGACTTGAATTGTTTATGATGAATTGTTTATGAACGAGCGCAAAAATCCTTTGATTTCTTATGTTTCGGCAAACATGATCATACCTTACCCATATCAAACCGTCCAGTCGGAAGTAATTTATGAATATTCGAATTTTCTTTTCTATGATTCATATTATTTATTCAACAAATTGGATTGGTTAATACGAATGGATTTTCTATTACGATAAATGGATGAAACAATAGCTAATCCAATAGCTGCTTCAGCGGCTGCAATAGCTATAATAAAAATGGAGAAAATGTCTCCTCTTAATTGACGATCATCAAACATATCCGAAAACGTTACAAAATGGATATTAACCGAATTTAATATAAGTTCAAGACACATAAGGGCTCTAACCATATTTCGACTTGTGATCAATCCATAAATACCAATAGAAAATAAAAAGGCACTCAAAACAAGTACATGTTCGAGCATCATTACTCAACCCCTTATCAATCTTGATTCATTTCAATCTGAACAATAATTAAATCCAGTCGATTCTAATACGTATGGAAGAAAACAAGGGAATTGGTTGGGAATAGATCAATTCTAAAAAGAAATTGAGTTGATTTTCGTTTTAGGTGGGCACTCAAATTAAGGGATTAGACACATTCTTTTTCCCTTGATTTAGTTGATAATTCTTCCTTTAAAAGATTTATTATTATTGACGAGCTATAGCAATCGCACCGATTAAAGCGACTAAAAGAATTATTGAAATGAGTTCAAATGGAAGAAAAAAATCTGTTGATAAATGAATTCCAATTTGTTGACTATTACTTATCAAATCTTGCTCTAAAATATGGTTTGCTTTTGTAGTCCAAATGATCCCATACCAGGACGTATCTAGAATAATAGTAAGTAGTGAAATAAAAAGACTTGTACAAACCACTGAAGTAATTCCATCCCCAACGGTCCAAAGCTGAAAATCTTCGAAATCGTAATCTTCTGAACCATTCATGAACATGACAGCAAAAATAATTAAAACATTTATAGCTCCTACATAAATAAGGAGCTGCGCAGCAGCTACAAAATAAGAATTCGATAGAATATAGAATAAAGATATACAAAAAAGAACCAATCCCAATGAAAAGGCCGAATAAATTGGATTTGGAAATAAGACTACTCCCAGACTTCCTAATATAAGACCCGACCCCAGAAAAACTAAAAGAAAATCGTGTATTGGTCCAGGTAAATCCATTTTATTTTATAGAAAAAGTAAATCCAAATATTTCATGACTTTGTTGACCCGACCGGGAAAAGGGGAGTTATCCTATTTTTCTTTTTAGGATACTTCTTAATTGAAGAAAATGTGAATAGGGTGGTTGGTGTGGATTGAGGTAGATACAGTTATTGGTCTACTCTTATTATTTAATCATTATTCGAATAGAAATAAATTTTCTATCCAAATGAACCACGATTCTCGACAACCAATCGCTCGTTTATCTTGAACAAGCAAAAACCCGATTCCCTTAGATTCCAAAGGGATTGGGAATTTGGAAATGCAAGGGTTTTATACATTTTTTATTTGAGGTGAATTCGACGAAATTGTTCGAATTGTGTAATCGCCCGTTATGGACACCGGTAATCGACCTAAAGAAATTTGATTATAATTCAATTCGTGACGATCATAAGTAGAAAGTTCATATTCTTCAGTCATTGATAAACAATTTGTTGGACAATACTCAACGCAATTACCACAAAATATACAAATTCCAAAATCAATACTGTAATTAAGTAATCGTTTCTTTCGAATATCAGTTTCCAATTTCCAATCAACTACGGGTAGATCTATAGGACACACACGAACACATACTTCACAAGCAATGCATTTATCAAATTCAAAGTGTATTCGGCCCCGGAAACGCTCCGATGCAATGAATTTTTCGTAGGGGTATTGAATAGTTACAGGTAAACGATTTGCATGGGACAAGGTAATCATGAAACCTTGACCAATGTACCTGGCAGCTCGTATTGTTTGTTGACCAGAATTCAAGAGCTCGGTTAGCATAGGGAACATATCGGAATATCTATAAATAATTTCATACTTGTTTCTTTCTCTTGTTTGAGACAGGTTTTGAAGATAGAAAAATTCGAGTTCTTTACAGTGAAAAAAGTTGGGATGAAGTCGTTAATAATAGATTACCTAGAGAAATAGGTAAAAGAAATTTCCACCCAAGATTTAATAGTTGGTCCATCCTCAATCTCGGTAAAGTCCATCTTGTTGCAATAGAAATGAACAAGAACAGATAAGTTTTCGCTAATGTAATAAAGATACCTATTATTGTTCCAATAACTTGACTTCTTTTAGTTAGTTCAGGAACGAATATGTAGGGAATAGAAAGATTCCAACCTCCCAAGTAAAGAACTGTTACAAATAATGAAGAAACTAGTAGATTTAGATAGGAAGCAACATAAAATAAACCAAATTTTATACCTGAATATTCGGTTTGATAACCCGCTACTAATTCCTCTTCTGCTTCTGGTAAATCAAAAGGTAATCTCTCACACTCGGCTAAAGAAGAAATTAGAAAAACGATAAACCCTATAGGTTGACGCCACAAATTCCATCCCCAAAAACCGTATTTTGACTGCGCTTCAACTATATCAACTGTACTTGAACTGTTAGATAATCATAGTCGGCGATAACATCACTGTTCCCGTCGCTATTACAGAACCGTACATGAAATTTTCACCTCATACGGCTCCTCATAGGTCACAAAAAACTCTAAGGGCCTTTCAACATTTTTGATCTTGATCCCTTTGTGGGATCCATGATCAATAGAGAGTCAAACTCTTATCCTAAGGCCTAGAATTTAACCTATGAAATTCCGTCTGCTAGTTATAATAAAAATAAAGTGCTTCTGAATTGATCTCATCTTTTAAAAGTTTGTATTTTTCTTTGTTGATTAATAACTTTATCCTTGAATAAAAAACTTTTTTGAGGAATATCACAGAGATATTGCAACCTATTCTTTTTTTTTTTTTTGATTACGAAATTAGATATTGTATTACCTAGCAAAGATTCTATTTCTATCGAAAAAATCGAAAAATTTATGAATAAAAAAGATCTCTTTTTGCAATTCTAGTCTTTCCACTTCTGTTCGTTCCTATTCTACTTTCTCGGGAAATAAGGGAGGGCGGCATTACCCAAATAAAAGATTTCTTCGTTCTTGATAGTTATTTACTTAATCGGTGAATAGGAAGATACTCTGGATCAAAATCTAGGGGAGTACTTCTTACGAATTTCTACCAACTTAAAGCCCCGATTCGAATTACTTTGGTAGAAATATCCTCTTGGAAAGGTTATCTAATCTCCATTACTAATCCTTTGTGTATCTTAGTCTTCCTAACCATCCACTCATTTTTTGAATCTTCCAGTAGGTTAATACTAATACCTCCATGGTAATAGATAGTAAAAACCCCGGGGGTTGATCTTTTGAACCCGCTTCAAGCCATGATTACTACTCAACCAATCTAACTTGGGGTAAAGGAAACATAAGAACTGATATTCTTTCCTTTGACTTAATTCTTGTACATAGGAAATGAGATTGAATGGCTTTAACAGCAAATTAGGAAGCCGTTTGATTTCACTCATCTAACTATCCGGTTTAGTTTATCAACCCCGACGATGAATAAAAAATAGATATTCAACTTTCTTGCTAGAAAGAAATATGGAAAGTTTATGTCTCACCGAATCACACGTAGAGATATTGATAATACACATAGAGTTAATGGTATTTCATAACTAATTGATTGAGCAGCAGCCCTTAATCCACCTAAAAAGGAATATTTATTATTTGATCCATATCCCGACATAAGAAGCCCAACGGGAGCAAGGCTTGAAATGGCGATCCATAAAAAAACACCAATACTAAGATCGGCTAGAATAAGTCGATAACTAAAAGGAATTACTGAATAACTTAGTAAAATGGATATCACTGCTATGGATGGCCCAATATTGAATAAACGAGTATCTCCTCTAGATGGAAGAAGATTCTCTTTGAAAAGTAATTTTGTCCCATCTGCTAGAGCTTGAAGAATTCCCAAAGGCCCGGCATATTCAGGTCCAATACGTTGTTGTATTCCTGCAGATATTTCTCTTTCTAACCAAACAATTACTAGTACACCTAGTGTGATTCCTAATACAAGAGTCAAAATAGGGATAAGTGTCCATAGTATCCCATAGACTTCTGTTAAGGATTCAAATCCGGAAAAAGAGTGGATAGCTTGTAGTTCTGTTGTATCAATTATCATTTCAACGATCGACTTCTCCCATAATGATATCTATGCTACCTAGTATCGTCATAATATCAGCCAATTTCATTCTTTTAACTAACTGAGGAAGAATTTGCAAGTTGATAAAACCCGGTGGTCGAATTTTCCATCTCCAAGGAAAAACACTCTGATCTCCTATCAGAAAAATTCCCAATTCCCCTTTTGGGGCTTCGACTCTTACATAAAGTTCTTGCTTGGGCAATTCAAACGTTGGAGAAGGTTTTTTACTAATAAATCGATAGTCAAAATCATTCCATTCCGGGTTTTTTATTCTATCAAAGCGTCGTATTTCTAAATTTTCATATGGCCCTCCAGGAATTCCCTCTAAGGCCTGTTGAAGAATTTTTACGGATTCTGCCATTTCACCCATTCGTACTAAATAACGAGCTAATGAATCCCCCTCTTTTTGCCAGTGAACCTCCCAATCAAATTCGTCGTAACACTCATAACGATCAACTTTACGAAGATCCCATTCTATTCCGGAAGCTCGTAGCATTGGGCCTGATAAACCCCAATTTAGTGCTTCTTCTGCCTGAATAATGCCTATGCCTTCAACTCGTTCTAAAAAAATAGGATTCCGTGTAATAAGTTTTTGATATTCAGCAACGCCGATTAAAAAATAATCGCAAAATTCCAAACATTTATCTACCCAACCATGAGGTAAATCGGCAGCTACTCCTCCGATACGAAAATAATTATGCATCATACGCATACCGGTAGCAGCTTCGAATAGGTCATATATCAATTCTCGTTCTCTAAAAATATAGAAGAAAGGGGTCTGTGCCCCGATATCTGCCATAAAAGGGCCGAGCCATAACAAATGAGAAGCGATACGACTCAATTCCAACATAATAGTTCTTATATAGCTAGCCCTTTTAGGGACTTGAATATTGCCTAGCTGTTCGGGTGCGTTTACGGTTATTGCTTCTGTGAACATAGTCGCTAAATAATCCCAACGCGTTACATAAGGCAAGTATTGTATAATTGTTCGATTTTCCGCAATTTTCTCCATACCTCTATGTAAATAACCCAATATTGGTTCACAGTCGATAACATCTTCCCCATCGAGAGTCACGATCAGCCGAAGAACGCCGTGCATTGATGGGTGGTGAGGGCCCATATTTACTATCATGAGGTCTTTTCTTGTAGTTGGTGCAATCATAAGTTTTTTTTCCCGAGTCATTCTTCCATGCATTGTTTGAACGTAAAAAGAAGAGTTCGTCAAAATGAAAACGAATAAAAGTGCAAATGGTATTAGGCTTCAAGTTAACGAGTTTTTATCTCTCGAATATCTAACTCGCCAATTAATTCTTTATAACGTTCTCTATTTTTTTTTGACAAATAGGCCAGTAGTCGTTGACGTTTTCCCAAAATTTTCCGCAAACCTCTCTGAGATGAAGAGTCTTTTTTGTGTAATTCCAAATGCGAAGTAAGTTTACTTATCTTAGTGGTGAAAGTGAATACTTGAAATTCAACAGACCCCCTGTTTTCTGTGTTTTCTTTTTGAGAAATAACCGAAATGAATGAATTTTTTACCATAGAAAAATTCCCCCTTCCTTTTGAAAGATATGGATTTTACCGATCAGTAATAATAATGCCATTAATTTGAATTGGTATATACAAAAATCTAATTCCAAGTTATTTGAAAACTACTCCTTTTCTGAATTCAAATCAATCCATCCAAACTGGAATCGGATTGAGATAGAGGTAGAAAAGGAGTAGTCCATTTTTCCATTGAAGGGTTTAGACCTAAAAAAAAAAAAGTTCTATTGATTCATTTCGAGATTGAAGTCCTACATTATTCATTTAATATTGGATATATCCATGAAAGGGAAGACTCAAATGTGTGGTCCGCATATTTCTTTCATATACCCTATACCCCATACCCTATATTTTTTCCTATTTTCATATATACCCGTCTATCATATACTTTCTATTCTATATGATAGACGGGTATAGAGTTCTTATCTACGAATTTTCCATTTTCAATCGTGGATATAGATGTATCCTTAACATACTGAAACGACTGCCATTGTTGGTATTAAACCAATACCGATTCATACAGGCCAAATCTTCTAATCGATAATTAGGCCAAAGAAAGAGCTTTAATTTCATTAATGCATTTTCTTCTATATTAAGACCTTTATTCTCGGGCGAAGCTTGGTTGCTGTTTTTTCTGTTCTTTTCGTTCCAAAATAGGAGATTTCTATTTTCATCGTTTCGATACTTTGAATTCAATGAAATTAGAATTCTCAATTTTCTACGATGTCGAAACGAGAAAATATTTTCAGGAATAAGGAAATCAAAATGATTCTTAGAAACATACCTTTCTTCTTGGTATTTTGGATTTGTTTGGTACTTACTCTTATCAACCAACGAAGTACTTATGGTTTGATACATCAAGAGTTGTCCATCAATTTTTCCAAACAGACGAATGGGTTCTATAATCAATATTCCCTTCTTCAGTAATTCCGCATGAGTTAGACTAGTTTGAATCGTCAGTCTATCCAAATCGATTTCTCTTGTTTGAATTGAAGATAAGAGAATTTTTCTTGGGTCCATTAGTCTAAGCAAGAGACAGTAGACCTCAATATTATTCATCAATTTTTCGTCCAAAGTACTGTCCCACCATTTACATTGAAAAAGTAAATAACGTTCCAGGAAGGAATCTAGTTGACTTTTTTTCTTTTTCTTCTTTTTCCTGTCCAATTTTACAGAATTTTCTTCACTAGATTTTTCTTGTGACAGAACAGATCCAAAATCTTCTCCTTTTTTGGGTTCTTCTTGATTTCCTTGCTTTTTTTTGAATTTTCTTTTTTTCTTTTCACTACTATTTTCATTTCCATTTCGATTTAAAAGAAGTAATTGATTTGGTCTAAACCAAGGTTTGGTCTTATATGCCTGATGAAATAAGACCAATTCTGGGAAGAACCAACCCTCTAGATTCGAGATAGAATAATTTAGCATTCTTTCATTCATTCCCATCCAATCAACAAAAACGTTGTGGAATTTTGGGAGATTGTCTGGAAGCCTAAAATAACAAATTTCAGAATATCCATTTTTAATAGATATTTGAAAATACTTATTAGTTTCCCTTTGAATATTTGGATTCCTGTTGGCATCGATCGTGATACAGGACTCAATATCCACTTTTTCTTTACGATACAAACTTTTCCAACGCAAATATTTTCTATTTACCATTTTTTCCACAGCTAGCATATCCACATAATTATAGATAGGGGTGGTTTTCAGAATATCATAAAGTGGGTCCTTGTGCGTGTTACAAGAAAGCTCTCCGTTCTTATTTCCTTGAAATTTTTCGGAGTTAAGAAATTTATTTGCTAAAAGATCATATCGATAAGATTTGTGAAAATTTTCTTTTTGATTCGCTAATTTGTATACTTCCCTTTTTTTTTTTGAATCACTTACTTGGTCTGTTTCATATGAATTGCATTTGCTTAATTTTTCCTTTGTAGCTATACAATGGGAAGTATTTCGCCATTTTTCAGGCATTAATCTCGACCATATGATCGACGATAAATTGTATGGAGAATACCCTCTTAACCACTTTTTCCATTGATTTTGTTCATAATTCCTAAGTTTCTTATCATTTAATTTTAATTTGGAATGAACCATTCCTTGTTTTTCCAAAGAATCCTTTATTTCGGGCTTAAGAAACAAAGAGATTCCTTGATATTGAAGAACAGGTCTTAATTTATGCAAATTACTAACTTGCATTTGGGATAATTTGTAAAATACATAGGCTTGTGATACGCAAGATAAGTCAAAAAAAATATGTAAATTGCTTTTCATATCCCTAATCTTATCAAGGGATTTTTTAAAGGGAATGAGATTTTTCTTTTTTTTATTACTACTAGTATTCTTAAATGTTAGGTCCAGGGATAGAAAAATTAGCTCTATGCAGTTATTCATCATTTTGTCAATTAGGGTTCTTAACCTAATTTGAGTAGAAATATCCAAATTTGAATGATCTACAACAAAATTTAAAAGAAACCGTATATCACGTACAATACAAAGTAAAATATAATAGATCTTAAACCAACCTTCAAACATAATATATAAAATCAATTTCCATATCCTTAGTAAATAAAATTTACTAAATAAAACAAACTCTTCTATATAATAGATAGTAGATTTCCATACCCCTGATAGTTTCCATTCACTCCTAGAAAAAAATCTGTGCCGAGATAGTAGTTCAATGAAAATTTTCAAATAAAGGGGAAATTTAGAAATGAATCGAACAGTTCTTCTTTTGAATATTTTCCATTTTTCTAAGAATTTAGCATTAAATGTTTTGTTAGGACTAGTATCATTTTTCCTTTTCTTCTTTCTAATTCTTTCTATTCTTTCTATTTGATTTCTAATTTTCCCTATTCGCTCAGTCAGATCTTTTATTTTTTTTTCTGTCAATGAAGAATTTGTCAAACCCGGCGATACTGTTTGACCAAAAGATTGGTTAATTATTTGATTGCTAATTATGGAATCTTTTTCTTCTTGAATTTCATTCGATTCATAGATTTCTACTTTTCTTAATTGAATTGGGTTTTCTTTGGAAACTTTTGCAAGTCTTTTTTTTTTTCCTTTGAAATAGTTCTTTTTCATTTTTCGAACTTTTTTTCCCAGTTCTTTCAAAACAGGTTTCCAAAAGGAAGGTCGTTTTTCGGGAAAACCAAAAGGATGTTTAGCTTCGAGTCCAAAAACCGTTAAAAAACGGAAATCCTCTTTTTCTTGATAAGATCTTAATTTGCGTTTGTGCGAAGGTTTCAGACGGAAAGGGAATAATATTTTGATCTGAAGACCTTCTATGAACCAATTTTCAGGCAATTCTGTTTCTGATAATGGCGTTCCATTATAAGTACATTTAAGATGCATCTCTCTATTCCATTCCCGAAAATCCTCAGACCATTCAGGACGTTGGGATAGGGATATACGCCCAAGATTTTTTGCAATTATAAACGAAGGTAAGAGAATATATTTTCTAAAAATAGATTGAATTAGCAACAAACAAGCTCTTATTCCTTGCCCATAAGTATGGGCATTATCCCAAGCTTCCGCTATCTTCATTCGCGCCTCTTCCTCTAGTATCTCCATCTCTTTTTTTTCTTCGTCTTCTATTTCTATTCTATTTTCTTCTCTTTTTGTTTGTTCGTTTGTAGACTCTACAATTTGGAATGCTTCCCCTTTCCACACCCTATTTCTAATTCTAAAAATGGATTTAATCAATTCAAACATATTAGATGTTAAAGAAAAGAAAATGGATTTTTTGATTCTGTACACAAAAAGGGGGGAATGCGCATTTCCTTGAAACACTTTCCAAATAACTACTTTGCGCCTTTGCGCCCGCACAGACCCCTTGATTAGATCTCGATCAAAGTCCGGTTGTTCTAAATAGCGTGTCGTAGACATCTCTTCCATTTCATCAGGATCATCTTTATCATCTTTGATATCAGTAAAAATCACTACCTCTTTGGCTTCTCTTGAACGAATTTCAAAATCTTCGGGAATATCTTGAAATTCTCCTGATTGTTGTTCTAACTCAGTGATTAATTTGTATTCCCATCGAGGAATTTTTTTACTGATTTCGTTTATTTTATTTTGACTTATGTTTCTGTTTTGACTATTAGCATCATTAGCATCATCATGTAGGAAAAATAATACTTTTTTTAAAAAAAGCATTTCATGTTTTCTTTTTAACTTTTCTAATTTTGCTCTTTCTGCCTTTGGTCTTTCGAACTTTTCTTTTTCGAACTTTTCTTTTTCGGACTTTTCTTTTTCGAACTTTTTCTTATTCTGATAATAATTTTGATCTAGCCAATCAAGGGTATACCAAGAAGTAACTAGAGAGCCACAGCCAAAGTTTAGGTAAGCGTAATACTCGTCTAGTTTTTCTTCTAGAGCGTACTCTATTTTCCGAATAAAGTCTCCCAGATAACCCATATGTTCATACCTCACATGTGCGTAACCAGTCCTCATCAAAAGATCCCAATTAAAATGGGATTTCGATAGAATGTCTTCATAACATTTTAGACACACATTCTTTAAATTCCTGAAGCCTATCAAATTAGACAAATAAGAGGTACCAGGAGCTGTATGCCTCCAAAACGTACATTGCACAGCTATCGCGTAGTGGATATTTCCCGCGACAATAGCCTGTAACCGAGCCAAACAAATCCATTTGTGAGTGTTGAGCACAAGGCGAAAAGTATCAACGACGGGAGGAAGAAACTTTTCAATGACCGTGTCAACGATCTTGTCAATGATCGGTAATTCCTCATTTTTGATATCCTCCGCATAAATCTTTCGCTCTTTATTCTGTATCTCTATAAATTCTCCTAGTTTATCGGTGTACGGAACGAGGATTTGATGCAATTTATTTATCCGAAAATTTTGAAAAAATTTTTTTTTCGAAGTTTTTTTCAGGATTGCATTTTTTTCGATTGTTTTTCGACGCGATCCGCTCAATAAAGGATCATACCTTTTTGGTAAGTATTTGTTTCTAGAATCATCATTACATAATCGAGTTCTTGTTTCGAGTCTATTCAAAAAACTAGATTTTTTATCGAGAGATTTGATTCGATTTAGAAATGCTTTTTTTTCTTTTCTTTCTTTTTTTTCGTTGGTAAAAATCCAAAAATCGTATGGGTCCGGTGGATTATCATCGAAGAAATAAGGCCACAGTTCCGGGGATAACAGCCTTCTTTTTAGCCTTTCCAAAAAAATCGATACACTAGCAGGACACGTAAAAGTCATTCGATATTTTCCATCACTTTTACATCGGTCAAAAAAATAATGTGACATTTCATTTCGGATAGCTTGTTCAAATTTATCGTTTTTTATGTAGCGAAGGGGTCGATTCCACTGATTGAAATCGAAAAGAAGAGTGGCAAGATTTTTTTCAAAGAAAAAAGGGTCGTTATTTGCCATTTTTTTCGGAAAAATGGTAGAATTTTCATGATTTTTATTGCTATTCACTCGAATTTCTTCCGTTTCATCGATTTTGTTCGGATCCGCCCTTTCTTCGGAAAAAGAAGAAGGATCTTCTTCATCGGATGTTTCTATTTCTACATCTATTTCTTCCGTTTTTGTTGAGGGTTTGATGGGGAACGGTATTCTGCTTAAAGAGTAGGCGCAGGTCAT